TTCCGTAAACAACATAGAGGAAGAATGAGGGGAATATCGTATCGAGGTAATTCTATTTGTTTCGGTCGATATGCTCTTCAGGCACTTGAACCCGCTTGGATCACATCTAGACAAATAGAAGCAGGGCGACGAGCAATGACACGAAATGCCCGCCGTGGTGGAAAAATATGGGTACGTATATTTCCAGACAAACCCGTTACAGTAAGACCTGCGGAAACACGTATGGGGTCGGGTAAAGGATCTCCCGAATATTGGGTAGCTGTTGTTAAACCAGGTAGAATACTTTATGAAATGGGTGGGGTAGCAGAAAATATAGCTCGAAAGGCTATTTCAATAGCGGCATCCAAAATGCCTATACGAACTCAATTCATTCTTTCGTGATAGAAACGTATAACCAAAAGAAAGAGTTCTTGGAATAAAAAAGCCATTGCAGGTTTCTTTTTTTTTTTTTTTTTTTAGCCCCTTTTGTTTTGCATTGAAAGAACAGATAAAAAAAATGATATGATTCAACCCCAGACCTATTTGAATGTAGCAGATAACAGCGGGGCCCGAGAATTGATGTGTATTCGAATACTAGGAGCTAGTAATCGCCGATATGCTCATATTGGTGATGTTATTGTTGCTGTGATCAAAGAAGCAGTACCAAATATGCCCCTAAAAAGATCGGAAGTGATCAGAGCTGTAATTGTACGTACTTGTAAAGAACTCAAACGCGATAATGGTATGATAATACGATATGATGACAATGCTGCAGTTGTCATTGATGAAGAAGGAAATCCAAAAGGAACTCGAGTTTTTGGTGCGATCGCCCGAGAATTAAGAAAGTTAAATTTTACTAAAATAGTGTCATTAGCCCCTGAAGTATTATAAGATAAGAACATCATCATCATATAGAGTTATAAGGTATAGTAGAGTATTTTGAATGATTAATAGATTGTGTCTCACGTATATACCTTTAATAATGTTACTTCATAACAAAAAATATCATGTTTATTATATCAAAATTTTGAGGAACCACAAATTTTAGTTCATTATGGGTAGGGACACTATTGCTGACATAATAACCTCTATACGAAATGCTGACATGCATAGAAAAGTAACGGTTCGAATATCATCTACTAGCATCACTGAAAGCATTGTAAAAATACTTTTAAGAGAAGGTTTTATAGAAAACGTGAGAAAACATCGGGAAAACAACAAAGATTTTTTTGTTTTAACCCTACAACATAGAAGAAATAGGAAGGGGCCATCTCAAACTATTTTAAATTTAAAACGGATAAGTCGACCTGGTCTACGAATCTATTCTAACTATCAAAGAATTCCTAGAATTTTAGGTGGTATAGGGATTGTAATTATTTCTACTTCTCGAGGTATAATGACAGACCGAGAAGCTCGATTAGAAGGAATCGGCGGAGAAATCTTGTGTTATATATGGTAATCCTTCGACTATCAAAATTAGATATGAAATTGATTATTTGTGAAAAAAAAAAAGATAAAGAGTTATCTAATATCACTCCTCCTCCATTAGTTGATATTTCAAGGGGGTTTTACCTGGAATGAAGGAACAAAAATGGGTTCATGAAGGTTTAATTACTGAATCACTTCCCAACGGTATGTTCCGGGTTCGTTTAGATAATGAAGATCTGATTCTAGGTTATGTTTCAGGAAGGATCCGACGTAGTTTTATACGGATACTACCAGGAGATAGAGTCAAAATTGAGGTAAGTCGTTATGATTCAACTCGAGGGCGTATAATTTATAGACTCCGCAACAAAGATTCGAACTCGAACGATTAGGTGATTTAAGATTACTTTTTGGGAGATACAAGTCGAGATTTTAAATGAAATTTCAAGAAACTTATTTTCTTCCACGAAGTAGATTAGGAATTAAGTTTAAGTTAAGGAATGCAAAATATGAAAATCAGGGCCTCTGTTCGTAAAATTTGTGAAAAATGTCGACTGATCCGTAGGCGGGGACGAATTATCGTAATCTGTTCCAACCCAAGACATAAACAAAGACAAGGATAATTTTTCTAAAAGGAACTCCCTAAAGGACCCCAAATGTACAAATAAAAATAAAAGATCTGTTTTAACATGAAATGGATATATCCATATATCTCTGACTCATATTTATGAGATGCTAAAATATGGCAAAACCTATACCAAGAATTGGTTCACGTAGGAATGGACGTATTGGTTCACGTAAAAGTACACGTAGACTACCAAAGGGAGTTATTCATGTTCAAGCAAGTTTCAACAATACCATTGTGACTGTTACAGATGTACGGGGTCGGGTTGTTTCTTGGTCCTCGGCCGGTACTTGTGGATTCAAGGGTACAAGAAGAGGGACACCATTTGCTGCTCAAACAGCAGCAGGAAACGCTATTCGTACAGTAGTGGATCAAGGTATGCAACGAGCAGAAGTAATGATAAAAGGTCCTGGTCTCGGAAGAGATGCAGCATTACGGGCTATTCGAAGAAGTGGTATACTATTAAGTTTC